TATTAAACTAACCTATCATTGATGTATTGTTTCATCGATATTAAAATCACGATGTCATTGTCTTGTTCCTGAATGGGTCCTTTCAATTCTTTTAGGTTCATGGTCTACCCCGGGAAAAGATCTGTCCGAATTCTATTTGCACATATAGGACAAATGGTCTCAGTACCATTTTTTTGTTATGACTTCTTTTTTTTTGTCTTGCTTTCCCAAAACTATTTGATGTATTCATCATACTATTCCGTTGGTCGGCAATTTGGGATCACTACTATCACTACTATAGTAATAGTAGGTATAAAGTAATAGTAGGTATAAGAATCATTTATGATACAAGTGGTAATCATACATATATTATATTAACAATTTGTTATCGATTTGGTATTTTCTGAACGGAGCCTGGATACTTTATTTTATCAGTCCAAGTAAACCATAAATTCTTCTAAATTGATAATATTGATCCCCAATATAAAATAAATTGATCTAATTGCACTTCACGCTCCGAATGATTGATTGATGCCTCACTCAATACAATATCTCTTGGGCGAAACAGAGGATATCTCGATCAGGGGAGAGAACGGGTAAATCCCATATGACCCAATATGTCTGACAAGTCGCACTATACGTCAACCCAAACCGCATCTTCCTCTCCAGGACTCCGAAAAGGTACTTTTGGAACACCAATGGGCATTAAATTAAAGAAAAAAATTTAGTACTATACTTCACTTTAATATGGAAACGTAACAATCAATGGTTTATTGTCTTCATCCCTTTTTTCTCTTTATTCTATTTGATACATAGATTGGAAAGTTTATAGAGTAAGACAGAATGAATAAAGAAAAAATTTGAACGAAGAAATCGATCGTTCGAATGATAAACAAGTATCTATCCATTCGTTCCCCAAAAATGGGACCAATCCTCCCATTGCGTATTGGTACTTATCGGGTATAGAATAGATCTGCTTCTCTTTGTTCTTACGAACAAAATTGTTCCGTTATTTTCACGTTATTTTCAATGGAATGGAATAAATATTAATCCTTTCTGATACGGAATCTACTGAAAAGGTTAGGTACATGGTTAGTATATATAGTCTTTTCCAATGCGATAAAATAAAGTGGCATAGTGTCTATTTTTCTTTGATAAAGAGGTATTTCCATGGGTTTACCTTGGTATCGTGTTCATACTGTCGTATTGAATGATCCCGGTCGATTGCTTTCTGTTCATATAATGCATACAGCTCTAGTTTCTGGTTGGGCTGGTTCGATGGCTTTATATGAATTAGCGGTTTTTGATCCCTCTGATCCCGTTCTTGATCCGATGTGGAGACAAGGTATGTTCGTTATACCCTTCATGACTCGTTTAGGAATAACCAATTCGTGGGGCGGTTGGAGTATTTCAGGAGGAACTATAACAAATCCGGGTATTTGGAGTTATGAAGGTGTGGCAGGGGCACACATAGTGTTTTCCGGTTTGTGCTTCTTGGCAGCTATCTGGCATTGGGTATATTGGGACCTAGAAATATTCTGTGATGAACGTACGGGAAAACCTTCTTTGGATTTGCCCAAGATCTTTGGAATTCATTTATTTCTCTCAGGGGTAGCTTGCTTTGGCTTTGGCGCATTTCATGTAACAGGTTTGTATGGTCCTGGAATATGGGTGTCCGATCCTTATGGACTAACTGGAAAAGTACAATCTGTAAATCCAGCGTGGGGCGCGGAAGGTTTTGATCCTTTTGTTCCGGGAGGAATAGCCTCTCATCATATTGCAGCGGGTACATTGGGCATATTAGCAGGCCTATTCCATCTTAGTGTTCGTCCGCCTCAACGTCTATACAAAGGATTACGTATGGGCAATATTGAAACTGTACTTTCCAGTAGTATCGCTGCTGTTTTTTTTGCAGCTTTTGTTGTTGCTGGAACTATGTGGTATGGTTCAGCAACTACCCCAATCGAATTATTTGGTCCTACTCGTTATCAGTGGGATCAGGGATACTTTCAGCAAGAAATATATCGAAGAGTTAGTGCCGGGCTAGCCGAAAATCTTAGTTTATCGGAAGCTTGGTCTAAAATTCCCGAAAAATTAGCTTTTTATGATTATATTGGTAATAATCCGGCAAAGGGGGGATTATTCAGAGCAGGCTCAATGGACAATGGGGATGGAATTGCTGTTGGATGGTTAGGACACCCCGTCTTTAGAGATAAAGAAGGGCGCGAGCTTTTTGTACGTCGTATGCCTACTTTTTTTGAAACATTTCCGGTAGTTTTGGTAGATGAAGACGGAATTGTGAGAGCTGATGTTCCTTTTAGAAGGGCAGAATCAAAGTATAGTGTTGAACAAGTAGGTGTTACTGTTGAGTTCTATGGTGGCGAACTTAATGGAGTAAGTTATTCTGATCCTGCTACTGTGAAAAAATATGCTAGACGTGCCCAATTAGGTGAAATTTTTGAATTAGATCGGGCTACTTTGAAATCCGATGGTGTTTTTCGTAGCAGTCCAAGGGGTTGGTTCACTTTTGGGCATGCTACGTTTGCTTTGCTCTTCTTTTTCGGACACATTTGGCATGGCGCTAGAACCTTGTTCAGAGATGTTTTTGCTGGTATTGATCCAGATTTGGATGCTCAAGTGGAATTTGGAGCATTCCAAAAAATTGGAGATCCAACTACAAGGAGACAAGTAGTCTGATACGACATTGTTGTGGTATCTTTCGCCTCTATTTTTTTTTATTTTACATTGGGTATCAGAGAAATCTTGACTTGAATCACCTTTCTTTGACTTTTTTTCTTTCTTTATATGATATGATAAATGATCCCAAATGAATAGGTGTGGAAGCTATAATTGTAAACCACGATCGAATCCATGGAAGCATTGGTTTATACATTCCTTTTAGTCTCGACTTTAGGGATAATTTTTTTCGCTATCTTTTTTCGAGAACCACCTAAGGTTCCGACTAAAAAAATGAAATAACCTTTCGAAATAATTTAATTGAAGTAATGAGCCTCCCATATTGGGAGGCTCATTACTTCAACTAGTCCCCGTGTTCTTCGAATGGATCTCTTAGTTGTTGAGAGGGTTGCCCAAAAGCGGTATATAAGGCGTACCCAGTAAAGCTTACAAGTAAACCGGATATGGAGATGGCGACTAGGGTTGCTGTTTCCATTTTTAGATAATTTCAAGATCACAATGGATCTACGATAAGATCGTTTATTTACAACTACAACGGAATAGTATACAAAGTCAACAGATCTCAACCAATCATTAAATAGGATTTATGGCTACACAAACCGTTGAGGATAGTTCTAGATCTGGGCCAAGACGAACTACTGTAGGGGATTTATTGAAACCATTGAATTCGGAATATGGTAAAGTAGCTCCGGGATGGGGGACTACACCACTTATGGGGGTCGCAATGGCTCTATTTGCGATATTCCTATCTATTATTTTGGAAATTTATAATTCTTCCGTTTTACTGGATGGAATTTCAATGAGTTAGGTTTATAAGAACTATGAAGTCCTAGTCTTTCAATCAAAGAAAAAATTACTTTAGACTTGGATTTCTAGACCATTCTATTCTGGTAGTTCGACCGTGGAATTTTTTTGTTTCGGTATTTCCGGAATATGAGTGTGTGACTTGTTATAATTGATCCTATTGATAATACATAGAATGGACCTGTTATCTCTATCAAGATAATTCTACCTCGTCGGATATTTATTCTAGTATCTGGAGCACGGAATATATAGAATAGATCAAGAAAAGAAATATTTGAACTATGATTCATACCTACTATTTATTCAGACCTCGCAACCGGACTCAAAAAAAAATTCAAATAGGTATTTCCTAAATCAAACGAATTTTATTCCTTCAAATTTATTTTGACCGAAGGATAACTCTTTCTCTAGATTTTGTTGAGTCATTACATCCATTCATTCAATAAGTGATCATCAAAGGTTCTTACTCAGAGAACCTTTGAGTTTAGCTTGAGGCTAAATCATCGTGGTTCTAGTATGAATCTGAGGTTTCAATTGATTCATAGGGTCTCAACAAGAGAATTCCTATCAATAGTAAAACAAGAGTAAATCCGCAGTACGCACAAAAAAAAAAACAATAAATCAAATAACAAATAAAAAATAGGGAAGAGAAGATTCAAGAGGCCTGTAACGATCAATATAAAGAAAGACAGATGAGCCAACTTGATATTTTTTGGCATTATCATCACAAAGAAGAGATTCCGGATTTTTGTTACTTCGTATCTTCGAGGCAAATCAAGTGGTTAATGAAGTTTTTCATTTTCTATTATATATCCGTTGAAATCAGTATTTGTGTGTTTCCGCTTGAGCCGTACGAGATGAAATTCTCATATACGGTTCTCAGAGGGGGAGTTCCATTGGGTTACCTATCTCAATAAAGTATATGATTGGTTTGAGGAACGTCTTGAGATTCAGGCGATTGCAGATGATATAACTAGTAAATATGTTCCTCCTCATGTCAACATATTTTATTGTTTAGGGGGGATCACACTTACTTGTTTTCTAGTACAAGTAGCTACGGGTTTTGCTATGACTTTTTACTATCGTCCAACCGTTACAGAGGCTTTTTCCTCTGTTCAATACATCATGACTGAGGCCAACTTTGGTTGGTTAATCCGATCAGTTCATCGATGGTCAGCAAGTATGATGGTTCTCATGATGATCCTGCACGTATTTCGTGTGTATCTCACAGGTGGATTTAAAAAACCTCGCGAATTAACTTGGGTTACGGGTGTGGTTTTGGCTGTATTGACTGCATCTTTTGGTGTAACTGGTTATTCCTTACCTCGGGACCAAATTGGTTATTGGGCAGTAAAAATCGTGACAGGCGTACCTGAAGCTATTCCTGTAATAGGATCGCCTTTAGTAGAGTTATTACGTGGAAGTGCTAGTGTGGGCCAATCCACTTTAACTCGTTTTTATAGTTTACACACTTTTGTATTGCCTCTCCTTACTGCCGTATTTATGTTAATGCACTTTCC